TCCCTTTTTTCTGTCGGATCAAGCACTACCCAATCCTACTACTATAACTTTGTTTCATTAATCTGTATATATATTATATAATACTATGCTATGCATTGTATTATAATACATAATAATATATATATCTATATTAATCTGTATTGTAAATTAAAGTTATCTAGATTTATGTATATTAATGTTAAAAATTTCAAAGTAGAAAAGACTCTTTTGATCTAGTTATATAATATATTATAATTATATTGTATATTGACAATTCCAAAAAACTTATCATACTATCAGCATAGTATGCTGATGGTCGGGCGGATCTGCCCCCATCGTCTAGCGGTTCAGGACATCTCTCTTTCAAGGAGGCAGCGGGGATTCGACTTCCCCTGGGGGTAGGGTACTACGAAAGGAAGTTGATCATATCATGGATTATAACTAAACCTAGAATTAATTCTTCCTGGGTCGATGCCCGAGCGGTTAATGGGGGCGGACTGTAAATTCGTTGGCAATATGTCTACGCTGGTTCAAATCCAGCTCGGCCCAATAATTCGCCGCTCCATTGAATACGATCTAACCAGTTTAATTTGTCCTCCAGAAATAGAAATGTCCTATCCGTCAAAATAAAGATCAACCATTTTTTTGATCTATCCATATTTTTTAATTAGTCATTTTTGACAATAAAAAAAAAAAAAAAGAACCACCGGTTACTAGTAATTATTGCTATAGTTCATATCCATGTGGATATGGTATCAGTATATCATTTTTGTTTCTGTTACAACACGACGAGACGAATAGAATGTTCTTATGAAACCATAAGAATATGTATGCCATACACCTCGCTGGGATTGTAGTTCAATCGGTCAGAGCACCGCCCTGTCAAGGCGGAAGCTGCGGGTTCGAGCCCCGTCAGTCCCGAACTAGGATCCGATGAATTTATCAATTCATCTCCCACTTTTCTGTAAAAAGTGGGACAGGGAGCAAGATCTAAGAATCCTTATTTTTTTTTTTTCGTTTCACATTGATATTTTTATATTTATCATCAAACAAAAGAAATGCGGGAATTTTCATTTCTTTCACTACGGAATAGTACCGATTGATAAGGAAGAGACATACCTAGATTGATTGGTACGATCGGTTATATTACTCTATGTCAGTATTTTAAGAGATACCATATTCGTTATTCATTTGACTTTATTTTTTGATTGGTCTTGAATAATGAAATGGAGTAGAGTGCCCATATTTTTACCAGGAGTACATACAAAAATTGTATTCCTTTGTTGTACAATATACAATGAACTTAACATAATTACCTCGGCGGAACAGAGCGCCTTTTTATTTTTAACTGCGCCCTTTTCCAATTCCAACTCCGACTTGTGTATCCTCTATATTTTAATTAAAAAAATCTATCTCATTCAAATCGCATGCTAATTTTTTTATGTATGTGTTCTCCCCCAATCCAAGAACAGAGAAGAGGATATTATATTAATTAATTATATTAATAATTAATATTAATTAAATCTATTAATTTATAATTTAAAATCATAAATTATATATAATATATAATAATCTTAATTAAAATTATTTAATTTTTTTTTTTCATAAATAATAAATAAAAGACCAAGCAAGGTACCCCTTTTTAGTAAATCTGTTGGAATATTAGATCTTTTAATCCGTCCTTTTTCCATCTCACTTATATTGTTTGGGTCTTAGGTGTGACCTGACCCATTGAATACCGGTCATCTGATACCTCGTCGGATACTTAAATTAATTGTCTGTATTAAGTAAGTAGAACGAAGAAGGTAGGTTATAGAAAAGAAAGAATGGAAAAGGACGAAAAATTCAATAGCATTCTATATTGGAATTGGATTAGAAATTGAATTTTTGATTTAGTATGGATAAAAAGTCTTCCTATGTTATACTATTAAATTCTCGACAATTAATTGATTTGATAGATTAGATCTATTGTTATTCATAATATTTTGATCCATTTGGCATCATCAGGATACAATTAACTTATTGAATTTACAGGAATCAAATTTTTCATCTCTATGGGATTAGATCCCGAGTTATTGCGAAACAAAAAAAAATGAGATTATGGAAGTTAATATTCTCGCATTTATTGCTACTACACTGTTCATTCTAGTTCCTACTGCTTTTTTACTTATCATTTACGTAAAAACAGCCAGTCAAAATAATTAATTTTAATGAAACTAGAATTATTAGTTCTTGTCAATAATTGAAGAAATGATGAGATAGTGTGTAGAAATATAAATATAATATCTATAGTTTTTTCTACACACTATCCAATATTGTATACAGATATAATATAGGTTTATATAATATAAATCAATTTACAATTATGGTAGTGTCTCTAGAGTCCACTCCTCCCCCATACTACGAGCGAAAGGGAAAATGTAAAGACTACCATTAAAGCAGCCCAAGCGAGACTTACTATATCCATGTAAATTATGTCTCCTATCTCTATCAAGGAATGATTCTACTATGATTATTGATC